TTTATGCCTAATTGCTCCGCCTATAGTTCCCTTAACTACATTTTCTAAACGAGCCAGAGCCAAACCGAGCTGGTCTTGTAAAAGATCCGCTACAGAGCGAATACGTTTATTTTTCAAATGATTCATATCATCAAGTGTACCCATGCCAAATTTCATCCCAATCAAATGATCGGCAGCTGCTAATATATCTCGTGGTAACAAAAATATATTGTTCTGAGGTATATTAAGATTAAGTCTCGAGTTAATATTTCGGCGACCAATCCTCCCTAATTCACACCTTTGGTGAAAGAATTTTTTTTGTAATTCCTTACATAAGGATTCAGAAAAAATTGGATCCCCACCTACACAAGAAAATTGTTGATAAAACTCCAAAATAGCATTTTCTTTTGACCCAATTTTTTTTTTCTCCTTATCGGTCAAGAAAGATAAGAAAATTTCAGGGTAGCAAACATTCTCTAAAATTTCTCTTAGATTCGAACCCATAGCTGATGATAGAACTAGAATAGATATTTTCTGTTTCCTACTCACACGAGCCCATATTCTTGCTTTTTTATCAATCTCTAATTCTAACCTGCCTCCCCAATCTGATATTATGGTGCCGGTATAGACCGAAATGCCGTTATGATCCAATTCTGACTGGTAATAGATACCAGGACTTTGCAATATTTGATTGATCACAATTCTGTATATTCCGTTTACTATAGAAGTTCCAAGGGAATTCATTAAAGGAATGTTTCCAATAAAAATTCTTTGTTCTTGCATATTCCTACTGGTTTTCCAAATTAATCCCGCGGATACATATAATTCAGAAGAATATGTAAGTGATTCATAGACAGCATCTCGTTCTTTTATCAGAGGTTCTACCAATTGATACGTTTCCACAAATAATTGAAATTCAATTTCGTGATCTATATCTTCAATTTTTGGAAATTTAGAAAGTTCTTCTATTAACCCCTGATCAATAAACCGATAAAACCCTTCAAATTGTATCTGATTTAATCCGGGTATTGTAGATGTTCCCTCTTTTCCATCCCCGAGCATCTTTTTTGAATTTCTCATTTATCCGTTTATTGAAAAAATACCATCCCATCTCTCATTCTTCACCGAATCATATCCATAGAATTCGATCTAGCAATAATGGAATTTCTATTCTGTTTACTGAATCACATGAAATTTTATCCAACTCCAAGATATATGGAATGTATGAAATACGTATGAACGGAGACTAGATTCAATTGGAATTTTTTATAAGAAAGAGATCCAAATGGAACAGAATTGAGAAATACCACTGTAACTTATGGAGTTTTGTAAAGACTATAAAAAAAGTAATTTCATTTTCACCTATGATATTACATATTCAATTGCATACCAAAAAAAAGTTTTCATGCTTGGATCTGTTCGAGCAGATAAATATATATATAATAAATAGAAAACTTTTTTTTTTTACCACTTTACTTTTTCATGTATTTGATTGTTCAAAAAAATATTTGCAGAAAAGAGTTTTACCTATTTTGAATAGAGTATTATTGAGTTGAAGTAGGTAAGAAAACTTGTGTTTTTTTAGTTATTAATTTTTTTTATTATTAAAATAAAAAAGAATGCACAGATAAGATATATACGTCTCTTTTTCTTCTTTTATTGGGGTACAGTTCTATTTGTTTGGGACAGCATATGCTGTGCTCTATCAAAAATTAAACTTTCTCTTCAATGTATTCAACGAAAAATTTAAATACAAAAATTTATTGAGAATTACTCCTCAAAAGCATACCTATAGAGATAAAATACCCCATTATAGAGCTATAGCTCTATAACACAACGTAACGTATGTTCTGATTATGGGGTTTACATATACTCATCATTACTGTTATAATTGAAATTGAAGAAGATTTCTTTTTCTTTTTAATTGAAAAAACTCAATATAGATTAGTTATAAATAAATTTTTAATGATTTGCTTTTATTATTAGAAAAAAAAATGTAGATTTTAATTCAAAAATGGTCATGAATTTACAGTCAATAGTTAATGGTTCTGATTTATACGGGATTCTTCTATATTTTGTGACTGAAAATCTATATTTTTTTTTCGGAGTTGAAAAAAAAAAAGATAAAAATTGAATCTAGTTTATATAGTTTTGGCGGCATGGCCGAGTGGTAAGGCGGGGGACTGCAAATCCTTTTTCCCCAGTTCAAATCCGGGTGCCGCCTCAACAACATACTTGAAATCCCCTATTATAATATAACAAACGTAGGAAAAGAAAAGACTCTTGATACTTTCTTTATCGTGATTCTAAGCCCCTGGCTCTCGAGGTTCCATTCTCTAACCTAAAGTTTTGCCTATCCGATTCGCGGAAAACTTAAAGTAGTGGGGGGAAATCCGTAAATCTTTACTTTCGACTACTAAATTTAGTTCCACTTACTGGGTCTTCAATTAGATTGGGTAGCCAGAGGGTGAATTAAATTAATAGTATAGTTTTGAAAAGGACCTAAGATACTTTGGATACAGACTAATGAAAGTCTCTGAATGCTCAGACATTCAATCAATATTAAATTAGATGAATAATTGCCTTTCATTTTACTTCCAAAAATAAAAATGATAAAATAAATAAAAAGTCTTATTCTTTCTACATGTGAGTCAGATTCCTTGGATACTTCGAAAAGTGTCTGTTTACTTGATATTTACATCTTGTCGATTCTACTAGAAATTCTATAATTAAGAATAACTCATTATAAGAATAAGATAAGTGGATTTTTTGGAGTAGTTCATCAATGGCGACCAAATACCTCTCCCTTTTTTTTGACTCTGTACCAGTGATTTCACTATATATTATATTAGTGAACAATAATGGAATAGTTTCTTCATATTCATAGAAATAGGGGACAGAATTCACATGGATATAGTAAGTCTCGCGTGGGCTGCTTTAATGGTAGTTTTTACATTTTCCCTCTCTCTCGTAGTGTGGGGAAGAAGTGGACTCTAGAAGTACTCATAATTGCGGTAATAATCAAAATCTATAAACCTGTATCACTTGTTTTAGTTTTATAGACCGTTCGTCTTTTTAAGATTTTTTTTAGAAATTGGATTTCTGTTTTGTTTTATTGACTCATTTTCTATTTTTATATCTGGGTTTACACGGTTAACCATTCACGGGGTAACCCCTTTTATAAATCTAAAGAAGTTTCCATCGAATTAGGATTATCTGTATTAAATGGATCAAACAAACAAATGAAATTGAGAAAGTATGTACATACATTTCATATTCTATTTATATTGATTAAATTATATTGATAAAAAAAAAAAAAAAGAGATATAGGTGGATTCCTATATATTAAGATATTTCACTTGTACTTTATACATTACAATACATTACAATAACCATAATGGCTAGTATGGTAGAAAGAGATCTCTTTCTACCATACTAGCGGGCCCCTTAGGATACTACTACTGAGTCTAAGGCATTCCTTTCATTTAAGACGAGAAATTGAAATCCTTTTTTTTCCATTGCCATTGATAGTAAAATTGTATTCAAATTAATCATTTTGACTAACTGTTTTTACGTAAATTATAAGCAAAAAAGCAGTAGGAATGAGAATGAAGAGTGCAGTAGCAATAAATGCAAGAATATTTACTTCCATAATTTAATCGTTTATTTATTTATTTATTTTTTTTTTATCTCGGGATTTAATCCCATAGAGATGAGAAATCTTTCGCTTGTAAACTCACTCAGATTAATTAGATTTCGATGATATCGAATGAAATAAATATCATGAATAACAATATCGGAGCTATGAAATCGACTCATCGTCAAGAATTTAATAGTATAACATAGGAAGATCCTTTATCCACACCGAATACATAATGAGATACCTGATCCAATCAAAAAATATTTATTTATTATTCTTTTTCCCCGCTTTATTTTCTACAACCTAGTACTTTACTTTACTTGTACAATCATCTGATGTAGTATCATAAAAAACCCTTTATACTTAGATTGTTTACAAAAAGAGTTTATAAAGAACCTTAAATAAACAACAGAAATCAAATAAAGAAAACAAGTACGAAGTTCAATTTGAAATTTTCAAAAATTTTTAAGGGTCTATCGTCTTTTTGGAAAACAAATAAGGGGAGTGTGATAAAGACGAGTCCCAGTAAAAAAAACTAAAATATTCCAAAAAATTAACTAAAATTAAAAATTAAATTTTCTTACGAGTTTTTTCTTCGACATCGACTCTAATCTTTAGCATATTCATTAAGGAAGACTAATTTTATATTTATTATTTAAATATCCTATTAAATAAAAGTATACATAGGTACTCTTGGCAAACGTATTATACGCCATCCTATTCCATTTTCCTACACGAGTTAATGGGAGATCAATTGACAAAAAGCAGAAACCCCGTACAGTATCTCTTTCTTGAAGTGTTGAATGCTCTCAATAATTATCCGAATTTACATATGTCTCTCTACCATCAATTGGTGCTAGTTAAACTAATGGAAATACCCCTTTCTTTTGCTTGATGAAAAAAGAAAAAAAAAATGAAACCATTTTGATCCCCTTGCCCAGAAACAAAAAGGGGAGTTGATGTCTTTTTTTATTGAATTCGCCGGGACTGACGGGGCTCGAACCCGCAGCTTCCGCCTTGACAGGGCGGTGCTCTAACCAATTGAACTACAGTCCCATGGAAATCAAGTGGGTAGCTTACAAATTCCTTCTTATGATTTAATTTAAATCATTTCAATTTGAGATTCAAATTAGTGTTTTGTAACAAATAAAGTCACAAGTGATATATTGATATCTATATGGATATCGCTTTAGTGAGAGCAAGACGGATTGCTGGTAATCCTTGCATTATTATCAAATCGATTGATAATCTATTTTTTATAATAAAAAATAGATTATTTTCTCGACTCTGTTCATTAAAGTTTATATTTAAAGGATCCATATCGGGATCCTTAGCAAGATCGGATTTGTTTATGGAAACAAAAAAGGTAACTAGACACAAG